AGTAATTGTAGTAAAACCTGACCTGTTGAACCTTTGGCTTTTGCGGCGATACGAACGTATTTAAGTAATTGTCGTTCTGTAAGACCATAATGAAAACGCAATTTTTGTTTTTCTTCTAAACGAATACGATATTGAGATTTTTTACCGGAGCGTGATTGATTTCTAAGATCGCCCCCGGCCCTAGGCCTTTTACTAGTTAGTCCCGGTAAAGCCCCCAGACGGCGTATTTTTTTGAAACGAGGCCCTCGGTAACGTGACATAAAAACTCCTTGTTTTCCTTATTTTGTTGAATTTTCATAAACCGAAATTAAAACTGAACTAAACTGAACTAAAGGATAAATAAATATGATAAATGAATAAATATGATAAATGAAGCAAAATCTACGGAAATAGTATACTACAAAGAATAATGAGATGGGTTGTATCAATATCCGGACCTTATTGTATATATACCAATAATGTATATAGAAAAAAGGTCCTTTTCTTGATTTGTTCTGCAGAGGTTTAACTACTCTAACTTTTATTCATAATTGGAAGTTCTTACCACATAAGAATCGTTCACCCTTGGAAAAAAGGGAAAGAAGTCCTTTCAATATTCTTTGATTTCAAAAAACATTATCAATCCTGTAAAAAATCAAACAAATAGAGAAAAGCCAGCTATCGGAGTCGAACCGATGACCATCGCATTACAAATGCGATGCTCTAACCTCTGAGCTAAGCGGGCTCATATAACAGAAATTGTACATGCATAGGAATTTAATAAACTAATGGAATCTTGGCTATTAACTTTTTATTCTTTTCATTCTTAGTTATTCGTTATTCATAATTAATATGAATATCGAAAAAAAAAGAAAAAGAATCGATCGTTCGAGTATTCAAAATTGCACGAGAAAAAATGAGAGTAAGAGAAGTATATATAATAAATGTATTCTATATACATCTATATTGAATTGCGGATAGAGAAATGGTAGAATCTTTTCTGATTAGGCTAAATTAAGGGTCTCTGATAGAGATGAAAGAAGATAAACAAGAAATAAAAAAAAAAAAATAAGAGGAAACACTTTTTCTAGGAATCAGTATCTAATGACTTCAACAGTTCCAGTAGAATAGAAATGAAAAAGGGGGGGATAATAATAAGATCTTAATCTCAAAACAAGAAGGGGGATATGGCGAAATTGGTAGACGCTACGGACTTAATTGGATTGAGCCTTGGTATGGAAACTTACTAAGTGATAACTTTCAAATTCAGAGAAACCCTGGAATTAAAAATGGGCAATCCTGAGCCAAATCCTGTTTTCCGAAAACAAACAAAGGTTCAGAAAGACAGAAAAAAGGATAGGTGCAGAGACTCAACGGAAGCTGTTCTAACAAATGGGGTTGATTGCGTTGCATTAGTAAAGTAAAGAAATCCTTCTGTCAAAACTCCAGAAAGGATAAAGGAAAGGATAACTCTATATACATACGTACTGAAATACTATCTCAAATGATTAATAGGGACCCGAATCCATATTTTTTTTATCTTTATATGAAAAATGAAATATATGAAAAATGAAATAAAAAATAAATAAATAATTGTTTTGAATTGATTCCAAGTTGAAGAAAGGATTGAATATTAATTGATCAAACCATTCACTCCATAGTCTGATAGATAACTGATTAATCGGACGAGAATAAAGATAGAGTCCCATTCTACATGTCAATATCGACAACAAGGAAATTTATAGTAAGAGGAAAATCCGTCGACTTTAGAAATCGTGAGGGTTCAAGTCCCTCTATCCCCAAAAAAGGACCGCTCGACTCCTTAATTATTTTTATCCCATTCTCTCTTTTCGTTAACGGTTCAAATTTCGTTATCTTTCTCATTTATTCTATTCTTTCACAAACAAGATTTTTTTTTAACAAACCTTTGATAGATATGATACACATACAAATGAACATCTTTGAGCAAAACAAGAAATCCCCATTGGAAATTGGAATGATTAACAATCCAAATCATTATTCGAATTGAAATTTACGAAGTCCTTTTTTTTTATTTTAAAGATACAAAACATTTCAGGTCTGGATAAGACTTTAGAATACTTTTTCATCTTTTTTTAATTGACTTTTCATCTTTTTTTAATTGACATAGGCCCAAGTCATTTAGTAAGATGAGGAAGACGATGTGTCGAAAATGGTCGGGATAGCTCAGCTGGTAGAGCAGAGGACTGAAAATCCTCGTGTCACCAGTTCAAATCTGGTTCCTGGCACATGATTAATTTGTGTATAAGTATCCATTCTACAATTTAATTAATATTAATTGATCTAGATCTGATATAGATTGACATACATATTCAATAATAGTATGGATCATGATATATACTTAACTTATCCATCTAGGTATATAGCCTTTTTAGATGAGTAAAGAGTTTATGTTCTAAAATAAAAAAGTATGTAAAAAAAAAATTAGATTATGTTTCCTCTTCTTTTTTATTTTATTTGTTCATAATGTGTCTCCTCTCGG